GTCCTTATATCTCGTATGTACCATCAAACTATGGTCGAAAGAAAAAATCTCTATTTGCGGGGGCTTCTTCCTCTACCTATGACTTCCATTGGACCCAGAAATGATACATTGTTTCGGTCTTCCCATAGGTTGGTTGTTTCGCTCCTGTATCTTCCAAAAGGGAAAAAGATCTCTGAGAGTTGTTTGATGGATCCGAAAGGGAGTCCTTGGGTTCTTCCAATAACTCAAAAGTCTATCATGCCTGAATCTAACTGGGGTTCGCGGTGGTGGAGGAACTGGATCGGAAAAAATAGGGATTCTAGTTGTAAGATATCGAACGAAACCCTAGCTGGAATTGAGATCTCATTCAAAGAGAAAGATATCCAATATCTGGAGTTTCTTTTTGTATCCTATACGACGGATGATCCGATCGCGATCGGCAGGGACCACGATTGGGAATGGTTTGATGGCCTTTCTCCGAGGAAGAAGCGAAACAGAATCAACTTGAATTCGGGACAGCGATTCGAAATCTTAGTGAAACACTGGATTTGTTATCTCATGCCTGCTTTTCGTGAAAAAAGACCAATGGAAGGGGAGGGTTTCTTCAAACAACAGGGATCAGATTTTTTGAGGAAGGTATCGAGAGAGAATTGGATTTGGTTAGACAATGTGGGGTTGGTAAACAAGGATCGGTTTTTTAGTAAGGTACGGAATGTATCGTCAAATATTCACTCTGATTCCACAAGATCTAGTTTCGTTCAAGTAACGGATTCTAGCCAATTGAAAGGATCTTCTGATCAATCCAGAGAGGCTTTCGATTCCATTAGTACTGAGGATTCGGAATCTCACACATTGATCAATCAAAGAGAGATTCAACAACTCAAAGAAAGATCGATTCTTTTGGATTGGGATCCTTCCTTTCTTCAAACGGAACGAACCGAGATAGAATCAGACCGATTCCCGAAAAGCCTTTCTGGAGATTCCTCAATGTCCCGGCTATTCGCGGAACGTGAGAAGCAGATGATTCGTCATCTGCTTCCGGAAGAAATCGAAGAATTTCTTGGGAATCCTACAAGATCAATTCGTTCTTTTTTCTCTGACAGATGGTCAGAACTTCATCTGGGTTCGAATCCTACTGAGAGGTCCGATCCTAAATTGTTGAAGAAACAACACGATGTTTCTTTTGTCCCTTCCAGGCGATCGGAAAAGAAAGAAATAGTGGATCTATTCAAGATAATTCCGTATTTACAAAAGACCATCTCAATTCATCCTATTTCATCAGATCCGGGATGTGATAGGGTTCCGAAGGATGAACCGGATCTGGACAGTTCCAATAAGATTTCATTCTTGACCCAAAATCCATTTTTTGATTTATTTCATCTATTCCATGACCGGAACAGGGTGGGGTACACGTTACACCACGATTTTGAATCAGAAGAGAAATTTTCAAAAATGGCAGATCTACTCATTCTATCAATCACCGAGCCGGATCTGGTGTATGATTATGATAGGGTATTTTTTCCCTTTTCTGAGGGATTCCACTCCGGGGATGAATCGAAAAAGAAATCTTTATTGGTTGTACCTCCTATTTTTTCTGAAGATCCAAAACCAAAAAGAGTGGTATTTGCTAGCAACAACAGAATGGAGGCAGTCAATCCATATAGATTGATCCGAAATCTGATTCAAATCCAATCTCGCACCTATGGGTACATAAGAAATGTATCAAATCGATTCTTTTTAATGTTAATGAATCGATCCGATCGCAACTTCGAATCTGGAATGAAAGGGGATCCAATAGAAAATAAGCCTCTGAATCATAGAACTCGAATGAAATATACGATCAACCAACATCTCTCGAATTTGAAAAAGAGTCAGAAGAAAGGGTCCGACCCTCTTAGTTCTCGAACCGAGAGATCCATGAATCGGGATCCTAATGCATATAGATACAAATGGACCCACAATTTCCAGGAACATTTGGAACATTTCATTTCTGAGGCGAAGAGGCGTTTTCAATTTCAAGTAGTGTTCAATCGATATCATCATCATCGAGATCGATTAGGTATTCATCGATCTCGATATCGATTCCGTATTCATCTGAATCGATTAGGTATTCATCGATCTCGATTCCGTATTCATCTGAATCGATTCCGTATTTCTCTGAATCGAGATCGATTCTGTATTCCTCTGAATCGATTCTGTATTCATCTGAATCGAGATCGATTCCGTATTGATCTGAATCGATTCCGTATTGATCTGAATCGATTCCGTATTGATCTGAATCGATTCCGTATTCATCTGACTCGATTCTGTAGTCATCTGAATCGATTACGTATGAATCCGACTCAATATTTGATTGATTGGGCCGAGTTTATGGCCAAACTGTCGAAGTCACATCCCGTTTTGACGAAGTCACCTCGTTTCCTTTTGTCGAAGGCATCTTTATTTTTGTCGAATTCACTTCCCTTTTGGTCGAAGTCACTTCTCTTCTTTTTGTCGAAGTCACTTCTCTTTTTGTCCTTTTTGTCGAAGTCACTTCCTTTTTTCTTTTTGAGTATCGGAAGTCCCTCCATTCCTGGGTCTGAGATCCCCATCTATATCTATGAATTGAAAGGGCCGAATGATCAACTCTGCAATCAGTTGTTAGAATCAATAGGTGTTCAAATCGTTCCTTTTAATAAACGGAAACCCTTCTTATTGGATGATCATGATCCTTCCAAAAAATCGAAATTCTCGATCAATGGAGGCACAATAGCACCATTTTGGTTCAATAAGACAAAATGGATGATTGACTCATTCCCTACTAGAAAGAATTGCAGGAACGATTTGGATAACACGGATTCCTATTTCTCAATGATATCCCACGCTCGAGACAATTGGCTGAATCCCGTGAAACCATTTCATCGAAGTTCATTGATATCTTCTTTTTCTAAAGCAAATCGACTTCGATTCTTGAATAATCCACATCACTTCTGGTTCTATTGTAACAAAAGATTCCCTTTTTATGTGGAAAAGGCCCTTCTCAAGAATTCGGATCTTACGTATGGACAATTCCTCAATATCTTGTTCATTCGCAACAAAAGATTTTCTTTGTGCGTCGGTAAAAAAAAACATGTTTTTTTGGAGCGAGATACGATTTCCCCAATCGAGTCACAGGTATCTAAGATATTCATACCTAAGGATTTGCCACAAAGTGGTGACGAAACGTATAACTTGTACAAATCTTTCCATTTTCCAATTCGATCCGATCCATTCGTTGGTAGAGCTATTTATTCGATCGCAGACATTTCAGGAACACCTCTAACAGAGGGACAAATAGTCCATTTTGAAAGAACGGATTGTCCACCTCTTTCAGATATGAATCTATCTGATTCCGAAGGGAAGCAGTATCTCAATTTCAATTCAAACATGGGTTTGATTCACACTTCATGTGCTGAGAAATCCAAAAAGAGGAAAAAACGGAGTCTTAGTCTTAGGTTTAAGAAACGGGAGATGGATAGAACCCTTCAACGAGAGCGTGCTTTTTTAAATCTCTCAAAATGGAATCTGTTCCAACCATATATACCGTGGTTCTTTACTTTGACAGGGTTCAAATATCTAAAATTCGCCCTTTTAGATCCTTTTTCAAACCTATTGCGCAGTCACATATCTATTTTTCAGGATATTCTGGAGACATCATGGTGGATTCTTCAGACAAAATTGTGGGCGATTCTTTCAAAATGGAATCTCAGTGAGATTTCGAGTCATTGTTTACAGACTCTTCTTCTGTCCGCAGAACTGATTCATCGAAATAATGAGTCACCCCTATGGCTGAGATCATCAAATGCTCGGGAGTTCCTCATCCTTTTCCTTCTTCTTGTTGCTGGATATCTCGTTGGTACACATCTTCTCTTTGTTTCCCGCGCCTCGAGTGAGTTACAGACAGATTTCAAAAAGATCAAATCTTTGATGATTCCATCATACATGATTGAGTTGCGAAAACTTCTGGATAGGTATCCTACATCTGAGCGGAATTCTTTCTGGTTAAAGAATCTCTTTCTAGTTGCTCTGGAACAATTAGTCTATTTTCTAGAAGCAATATGGGGTTCTGCTTTTAACATGCTATTGGGTGGCGGTCCCGCTTATGGGTTCAAATCCATAGGTTCTAAGAAGAAATTTTGGAATAGCAATCTCATCGGTATCATGGATTTCCTAAGGATCATACCAAATCCCATCAATCGAATCACTTTTTCGAGAAATACGAGACATCTAAGTCGTACAAGTAAAGAGATCTATTCATTGATAAGAAAAAACGTGAACGTTGAGTGGATTGATGATCAAATAGAATCCTGGGTCGCGAACAGTGATTTGATTGAGGATGAAGAAAGAGAATTCTTGGTTCAGTTGTCCACCTTAACGACAGAAAAAAGGATGGATCAAATGCTATTGAGTCTGACTCATAGTGATGGTTTATCAAAGAATGACTCTAGTTATCAAATGGTTGAACAACAGGGATCCATTTACTTACGATACGTAGTTGACATTCATCAAAAGGATCTAATGAATTATGAGTTCAATAGATCCTGTTTAGCAGAAAGACGGATATTCCTTGCTCATTTTCAGACAATCACTTATTCACAAACCTCGTGTGGGGCTACTCGTTTTCATTTCCCATCTCATGGAAAACCCTTTTCGCTCCGCTTAGCCCTATCCCCCTCTAGGGGTATTTTAGTGATAGGTTCGATAGGAACTGGACGATCCTATTTGGTCAAATCCCTCGCGACAAACTCCTATGTTCCTTTCATTACGGTAGTTCCGAACAAGTTCCTGGATGACATTCCTTATCAGATCGATCCTTATGATAGTGACGCTGACGAGCTTTATCATGATAATGATTATAGTGATAGTGATAGTGATGAGAGTTACGGTTACGCTATTGATATTGATGAGAGTGACGCTATTGATGTTGATGAGAGTGACGATAGCGATAGCGATGATGACCTTGATATAGATGATATAGAGCTGCTAAATGAGCTACCTCCGGATAGGGATAGACTACTACCAGAGCCATTTAGTGTCCCCCTTACATTCGAAATAGCAAAAGCAATGTCCCCTTGCATACTCTGGATTCCAAACATTCATGATCTGTCTGTGCGTGCGTCGAATGACTTATCCCTCGGTCTATTAGTGAACTCTCTCTCCAGGGATTGTGAAAGATGCTCCACTAGCAATATCCTTGTTATTGCTTCGACGCATATTCCCAAAAAAGTAGATCCCGCTCTAATAGCTCCGAATAAATTAAATACCTGCCTTAAGCTACGAAGGCTTCTTATTCCACAACAACGAAAGCACTTTTTCACTCTTTCATATACTAGGGGATTTCACTTGGAAAAGAAACTGTCCCATCCTAATGGATTCGGGTCCATAACCATGGGTTCCAGTATACGAGATCTTGTAGCACTTACCAATGAGGCCCTATCCATTAGTATTGCACAGAAGAAATCCATTATAGACACTCATACAATTCGATCCGCTCTTCATAGACAAACTTGGAATTTGCGAGCCAAGGTAAGACCGGTTCAGGATCATGGGATCCTTTTCTATCAGATAGGAAGGGCTATTGCACAAAATGTACTTCTAAGTAATGGCCCCATAGATCCTATATCTATCTATCTGAAGAAGAGATTCCCTAAGGAAGGGGGTTCTTATTTGTACAACTGGTACTTCGAGCTTGCAACGAGCATGAAGAGATTAACGATACTTCTTTATCTTTTGAGTTGTTCTGCCGGATCGGTCGCTCATGATCTTTGGTCTCTACCCGGACCCGATGAAAAAAATGGGATCACTTCTTATTTGGTTGAGACTGATTCTGCTCTAGTTCGTGGCCTATTAGAAGTATTCGAAGGAGAAGGCACTCTGGTGGGATCCTCTCGGACAGAAAAAGATGGCAGTCAGTTTGATAATGATCGAGTGACATTGCTTCTTCGGTCCGAACGAAGGAATCCCTTAGATATGATGCAAAATGGATTTTGTTCTAGCGTTGATCCGAAATTTCTCTATGAAAAAGACGAATCGGAGTTTGAATTGGAAGAAGGGGTTGCATTTGGAGAAGGAGACCTCGACCTGCAACAGATAGAGGAGGATTTCTTCAATGACATAGTTTGGGCTCCGAGAATATGGTACCCCGATCTATTTGGTTGGATCGAAAGTCCCAATGAATTGGGATTTCCCTATTGGGCCAGGTCATTTTGGGGCACGCGGATCATTTCTGATCAAGAGAATGATAATGATTCGGAAGAGAATGATTCGGAGTTCTTGCAGAGTGGAACCATGCAGTACCAGACACGAGATCGATTTTCCAAAGAACAAGTCTTTTTTCAATTTCAAATAAGCCAATTTCTTTGGGACCCTGGGAATCCATTCTTTTTCGATGGGCCTGTGTTTTCACGTCGAGAATTCTTTGCAGATCAAGAGATGTCAAAGGGGCTTCTTACTTCCCTAACAAGTCCTCTTACATCGCTGTCTAAAAGCTGGTTCATCAAGAATACGCAAGAAAATAACTTCGAATTGTTGATTCATCGCCAGAGATGTCAGAGAACCAATAGTTCATTATCTAATGGGTCTTTCCGTTCTAATACTCTATCCGAGAGTTATCAGTATTTATCCAATCTGTTCCTATCTAACGGAACGCTAGTGGATCAAATGACAAAGACATTGTTGAGAAATAGATGGCTTTTCCCGGATGAGATGAACCATTTGATTCATTTAACAGGAGAAAGATTTCCCATTCCTTAGCCGGAAAGATATGTGGCCATGAAAGGGGGATTAAGTGGAACAGAATTGACCGGTTGGTAGAGTCGTGGAAATACTTGTTTCTTCCATATTTTTGGCCTTAGCTACATGGAACTGCTACTGCGGAAACATGGAAGAATTGAAATCTTAGATCAAAACCCGATGTCTGTATGGATGGTATGAACTGCCTAAACAAGAATTCTGGAACGGCAAACAACCAGAGCCTATATACTCAGACTCACTACATCAAAAAATTTCCATTAATGAAACATGGAAATCCGTTGGAAAATCAAAAATATGCATGTCCGATGAAAGGGTTGTTGCTATCTGCTCCAATAACGAATCATTGGTTTCACTGAATAACTCAAAAATTCACGGAATAACTAAAGAAAATAGATAGACCTTTCTCTTCGTCTCCGGTCGATGGATCTTATCAATTGGAAGATCTCCTATATGGCTAAGAAACATTCTAGTTGACCGAGCCTAATTCGAATTGTTTTGTTCCGAAGGAAAGATATTCACGGGGCCGGTTCGTCCGATTCAGATATTCACGACCAAGAGGTACTGGATTCTCTTTCGGATAGGCCCCAAAAGGGGAAGGAAGGCTGGAATGCCAACGGACGTCTATTATCGAGACCCGAGAGTACCCATTTTTGGGGGGAACGTCCAGCGCCAAAGTTACTGAATGGGTAAGGCACCAATCCAATCCCCTCAAACGGCCTATGGAATGTACTTTCTAGGTTACGATTTTCC